GTATTTCTTCCAGAGAATCTCCTAATTGTTCCAGAGCAACTAGAAAGAGATTCTTTAACCAGAAAGAATTCAGTTCAGATGTAGGATACCTATCCAGGAGTTTTCGCAACTCAATCATGTATGATGGAATCATCAAAGATTTGATCTTTTCTAACTCTGTCTGTAACTCACTAGAGGCGCGGAAAACAAAGAGAAGATGTGTACGAACGAGATATCCAGCAACAAGAAGAAAGAAAGGGATTGAATAGAGGAACTCCCAAGCATTTGGTGATCTCAGATGTGTCCATATCAATGGAATGGGTGACTCGTTATTTCGACGAATAATTTCTTCGGACAGAAGAAGATTCTGTAAACACTTACTCGAACTCTCACTTATCAGATTCCATTGTGGAAGAATCGCCCACAATGGAATCTGAGGAATTGGCCATGATATATCTGATCCATGCATAATATCATGAAAAATGGACGCAAATTTTTGACTGCTACTTAGGGAATATTGAAAGGGAATATTCAAAATCAAATCAATATTCTTTTTTAAAAGTTTAAAAGAAAAAGTGCATCCTGTCCAAGTAAGGAACCAGGGCATATAGTAGGTTTGGGTTTGGAACAGATTCCATTTTGAGAGATTTGAAGAAGCACTATCTTGTTGAAAGGGTCTACCTACTTCCCCTTTCTCAACGTTTTTATTTAGCCAAAGACTCCGTTCTTTCCTCTTTCCTGATGGTAAATATTTCTCAAAACACGGAGTGTGCATTAAACCCATGTTTGAATTGAAACGGAGATAGTGATGTAATTTTTTCCCTTCTGAATCAGATAGATTCATATCTGAAAGAAAAAGAAGCTGACAATAAGTTCTTTCCAAATTGACTATTTGTTCCTCTGTTAGAGGTGTTCCAGAAATGTCTGGAATCGAGTAAATAGGAACGAATGGATCGGATCGAATTGAAAAATAGAAAGATTTGTACAACTTATACGTTTCGTCACCACTTTGTGGAAAATCGTTAGGGATGAATATGCCAGATACCTGTGACTCAATTGGTGAAATAGTCTCTCTCTCTCCCAAAACTTGTTTTTTTTTACCGATACACAAAAAAAATATTTTGTTACGAATGCACAAGATATTGAGGAATTGTCCATATGTAAAATCATCATTTTTGATACGGGTTTTTTTCACATAAAAATGGAATCCTTTGTTACAATAGAACCAGAAGCGATGGGGATGGTTCAAAAATTGAAGTTTATTTGCTTTATAAAAAGAAGATATCAATGAACTTTTATGAAATGATTTTATGGGATTCAGCCAATTGTCTCGATCGTGGGATATCATTGAGAAATAGGAATCTGTGTTCTCAAAGGATTTCCTGCGATTATTTCTAATATGGAATGAGTCAATCATCCATTTTTGTATCTTATTGAACAAAAATGGTAATATTGTTCCTCCATTGATCAAAAATTTCGATCTTTGGGAAGTATCATGATCATACAATAAGAAGCGTTTCAGTTTATTCAAATAAACGATTTGAACACCTATTGATTCTAACAATTGATTACAGAGTTGATCATTCAGACTTTTCAATTCATAGATGTGGATTTCGGACCTATGAATGGAGATAATCCCGATACTCATAACGAAAAAAGCAAGTGACTTAGACAAAAGGAAAAGTGACTTGGACAAAAAGAGAAGTGACTTGTACAAAAAGAAACGAAGTGACTTGGACAAATCTTGTTTGTCGATAACCTCGGACCAATCAATCGAATATTGATTAATACGTAATCGATCGAACATTACTTGAAAACGGTGTTTCTGTTCAGAAACGAAACGTTCCAAATGTTCCTGGAAATTCTTGCTCCCATTGGACCATTTGTGTCTATATACATTAGGATCCCGATTCGTGGATCTCTCGGTTCGAGAAATAAGAGGATCGAACCGATTCTTTTGAATCTTTTTCAAATTGAATAAATGTTGGTTGATCGTATATTTTATTATAGTTAGATGATTCAGAGTATCATTTCCTATTTGATGCCTTTGAATTCCATATTCGAAATTGCGATCGGATCGATTCATTAAAAAGAATCGATTCGATACATTTCTTATGTACCCACAGGTGCTATATTGGATTTGAATCAGATTTCGGATCAATCTATATTGATTGACTGCCTCCGTTATGTTGTTGTTAGCAAATACCACTATTTTTTGTTTTGGATCTTCCCAATCATTCCCGCAGGAGATCCGGACCGATTTTTTTTTTATCTTTCGATAAAAAGATTCATTCTCTTCATAAAAAATAGGAGGTAGAACCAATAAAGATTTCTTTTTCGATTCATCCCTGGAGTTGAATACCTCATTTAATAATTTTTTTTGATCCAATCCGTAGGAATCGATAGACAAGGAAAATCCCTTATGATAGACCAAACCCGGCTCGGTTATTGATAGAGTGAATAGATCTGCCATTTCTTGAAATGTCTCTTCTGATTCAAAATCGTGGTGTAACCCGTATACCCCCTTGTTCCGGTCATGGAATAGATGAAATAAATCAAGAAATGCATTTTCGTTCAAGAATGAAATTTTATTGGAACTGTCCATATCCGGTTCATCCTTCGGAACCCTATCCCATCCCGGATCTACTGAAATAGGATGAACTGAGACGGTATTTTGTAAATACGTAATTATCTTGAATATATCAACTATTTCTTTATTTTCCGATCGCCTGGAAGGGACAAAAGAAACACCTTGTTGTTTATTCAACAATTTCTGATCTCTAGTCGACCTCTCAGTAGGATTCGAAACCAGATGAAGTTCTGACCATCTATCAGAGAAAAAAGAACGAATTGATCTTGTAGTATTCCCAAGAAATTCTTCGATTTCTTCTGGAAGCAGATGAATAATCATCTGCTTCTCACGTTCCGCGAATAGCCGAGCCGTTGAGGAATATCTAGAAAGGCATTTCGGGAATCGATCTGATTTTATCTCTCTTCGTTCCGTTTGAACAAAGGAAGTATCCAAAAGAATTGATCTTTCTTTTAGTTGATGAATCTTTGTTTGATTGATCAATGTGTGATATTCCGAATCCTCATTACTAATGGAATTGAACGGGTCTCTGGATTGATCAGAAGATTCTTTCAATTGGCTAGAATCCGTTACTTGAAAGAAAAAAGATCTTGTGGAATCATATTGAATATTTGACAATACATTCCATACCTTGCTAAAAAACCGATCCTTGTTTACCAACCACACATTGTTTAACCAAATCAAATTATCTCTCGAGCCGTTCCTCAAAAAATCCGATTTGTGCTGATTCTTCCCCCAAATAACAAGGAGATCTTGGCGGAATTGCCACATATGAAATTGAGCACAATTTTGCAAAAAAATACGCCACTTGTTTCTCGAGAGGAGATGGGAAACATGTTCAATATCGTTTGATTGAATAGTCGCCTCAGCTCCTTGTTGTTTGAAGAAACCCTCCGCCTCAATGGGTCTTTTTTCACGAAAAGCAGACATAAGATAACAAATCAAGTGTTTCACTAAGATTTCGAATAGCTGTCCCGAATTCAAGTTGATTCTGTTTCGCTTCTTAATCGGAGAAAGGCGATCAAAGAATTTCCAATCATGGTTCTTGTGGATCGGATCATCCGTATAGGATACAAAAAGAAACTCCAGATATTTTATATCTTTCTCTTTGAATGAGATCTCAATTCCAGCTACGATTTCATTAGATATCTTACGACTAGAATGCCTCTTTTTTCCGATCTGGTTCCTCCACCGCCGCGAACCCCAATTAGATTCAGACACGATATACTTTTTAGTTATTGGGAGAACCAAAGTACTCTCTTTCGGATCCATGAAACAACTCTCATAGATCTTTTTCCCTTTTGGAAGATAGAGGAGCGAAACAATCAACCTATTGAGATTGGAAGACCAAAAAGATTCTTTCAATGTATCATTTTTGGGTCCAATGGAATTCATAGGGATAGGAAGAAGCCCCATCATCAAATAGAGATTTTTTCTTTCGACCCTATTTCGACTGTTAGTACTATATATAAGGAATATAAGGACCACTACTACAAGCAGTACTACACTTTTGATCGTGAAATATCGAGTGCTTATTGAACCTTGTGAATCACGTGAAAGTAGGACACTCAAAATTCGGGGATCAAAGAGTTTTATAAAGCGCTCTTCGTGGAAAAAAATGGGAGTGAAAGATCCCACCGAATCGAATTTGGTCCACGAATCTACGAAATCATGAGAATTCTTGATCCCTCTCAATTCGGATTTGAATGGAGGGCCTCTCATTGATGACTCCTAAAGATTTCAATTCAATTGAAATTGGGTCATTCATAAGGTAAAATGACCTCAATTATAAAGCATCCATGGCTGAGTGGTTAAAGCACCCAACTCATAATTGGCGAACTCGCGGGTTCAATTCCTGCTGGATGCAGGCCAACGAAAAAAAAAAAAAATCAATTCAATAAAGCTAAGTCGAGTGGAATTGGCTCCGTATCAATGGAATCTCATCATCCATACATAACGAATTGGTATGGTATATTCATACCAACCATAACATATGAATAGTAAGAACTAGAGTATTCTTATCGATACCAGAACTGGTGGGGAATAAAGTAGATTTATGGATGGAATCAAATATGCAGTCTTTACAGAAAAAAGTATTCGGTTATTGGGGAACAATCAATATACTTCTAATGTCGAATCAGGATCAACTAGGACAGAAATAAAGCATTGGGTCGAACTCTTCTTTGGCGTCAAAGTAATAGCTATAAATAGTCATCGACTCCGGGGAAAGGGTAGAAGAGTGGGACCTATTATGGGACATAGAATGCATTACAGACGTATGATCATTACGCTTCAACCGGGTTATTCTATTCTACCTCTTTCTTATAGAGAAAAGAACTTCACTTAAGTAAAAAAAAAAAAAAAAATACTAAATAACACGGCGATACATTTATACAAAACTTCTACCCCGAGCATACGCAATGGATCCGTAGACAGTCAAGTGAAACCCAATCCGCGAAATAATTTGATCTATGGACAGCATCGTTGTGGTAAAGGTCGTAATTCCAGAGGAATCATTACCGCAAGGCATAGAGGAGGAGGTCATAAGCGTCTATACCGTAAAATCGATTTTCGACGGAATGAAAAAGACATATCTGCTAGAATCGTAACCATAGAATATGACCCTAATCGAAATGCATACATTTGTCTCATACACTATGGAGATGGTGAGAAAAGATATATTTTACATCCCAGAGGGGCTATAATTGGAGATACCATTGTTTCCGGTACAGAAGTTCCTATATCAATGGGAAATGCCCTACCTTTGAGTGCGGTTTGAGCTAGTGATTTACGTAATTGGAAGTAACCAATTAGGTTTACAACGAAACCTAGAAATTGATCACTGATCCAATTTGAGTACCTCTACGGGATAGACCTCAACAGAAAACTGAAGAGTAACGGCAGCAAGTGATTGAGTTCAGTAGTTCCTCATATAAAATTATTGACTCTAAAGATATGGTAATATGGAGAAGACAAAATTGTTTAAAGCACGGACAGAAGTGGAAGCGTCCCTTGTTTCAAAGAGAAGAGGACGGGTTATTCACATTTCATTTGATGGTCAGAGGCGAATTGAAAGCTAAGCAGTGGTAATTCTAAAAATCCCCCCCGGGAAAAATAGAGATGTCTCCTACGTTACCCGTAATATGTGGAAGTATCGACGTAATTTCATAGAATCATTCTGTCTGAATGCTACATGAAGAACATAAGCCAGATGACGAAACAGAGAGACCTAGGATGGATAAGATCATAACATGAGTGATTTGGCAGATTTGAATTCCTATATATCCACCCGTGTGATACTTCATCATATGATTCATATAAGATTCATCTGTCTACATATCATCATATACATCCAGAAAGCCGTATGCTTTGGAAGAAGCTTGTACGGTTTGGGAAGGGGTTTTATTGATCAAAAAGAAAAATCTACTTCAACCTATATGCCTTTAGGCACAGCCATACATAACATAGAAATCACACTTGGAAAGGGTGGACAATTAGCTAGAGCAGCAGGTGCTGTAGCGAAACTGATTGCGAAAGAGGGTAAATTGGTCACATTAAGATTTCCATCCGGGGAGGTCCGTTTGATATCCAAAAACTGCTCAGCAACAGTCGGACAAGTGGGTAATGTTGGGGTGAATCAGAAAAGTTTGGGTAGAGCCGGATCTAAGTGTTGGCTAGGTAAGCGTCCTGTAGTAAGAGGGGTAGTTATGAACCCTGTAGACCATCCCCATGGGGGTGGTGAAGGGAGGGCCCCGATTGGTAGAAAAAAACCCACAACCCCTTGGGGTTATCCTGCGCTTGGAAGAAGAAGTAGGAAAAGGAAGAAATATAGTAATAGTTTTATTATTCGTCGCCGTAAATAGGAATATTCAAAATCAAATCAATATTCTTTTTTACTCGTCTTTTCAAAAAAAAAAAGGAGTAATAAGCCGTGACGCGTTCACTAAAAAAAAATCCTTTTGTAGCTAATCATTTATTGGAAAAAATAGAGAAGCTCAACATGAGAGAGGAAAAAGATATAATAGTAACTTGGTCCCGGGCATCTACCATTATACCCACAATGATCGGCAATACAATTGCCATTCATAACGGAAAGGCACATTTACCTATTTATATAACAGATCGTATGGTGGGTCAAAAATTGGGAGAATTTGCACCTACTCTTACTTTCCGGGGACACGCGAGAAACGATACTAGATCTCTCCGTTAATCAAATAAAGTGAAATAGGTGCTCATCGTTCATTGGTGGGAGGTGAACCTTATGTCAAAGTGGAGAAAGTGGAAGAAGACCTTGAAAAAGCAGAAGATGAAGAGGTACTCGAGTACACAAGTACAAGTTTTAGCTCAACATATATGTATGTCTGCTCACAAAGCACGAAGAGTTATTGATCAGATTCGTGGGCATTCCTATGAGAAAACACTTATGTTACTGGAACTCATGCCTTATCGAGCATTTTTTCCCATTTTTAAAGTGGTTTATTCTGCGGCAGCAAATGCGAGTCACAATAAAGGTTTCAACGAAGCTGATTCAGTCATTAGTAAAGCCGAAGTCAATGGGGGTACTGTCGTGAAAAAGTTAAAACCCAGGGCTAAAGGACGCAGTTATCCGATAGAAAAACCCACCTGTCATATAATTATTGTATTGAAGGATAGATCTAAAAAGAAAACAGACCGGGATCTATTTTTAGAAACAAAAAATGTATGGAGAAATCCTATAATAGAAAGATATATAGAGAAGGAGAGAGAGAGAAAAAAAAGATGGGTCAAAAAATAAATCCACTTGGTTTCCGCCTTGGCGAAAACCAAAGTCATCGTTCCCTTTGGTTCGCACAACCCAAAAGTTATTACATAGGTCTCCAGGAAGATGAAAAAATACGGGATTGTATCAAGATATATGTACAAAAAAATATAAGAGTATCTTCAAGTTTCGAAGGAATTGGAATTGCACACATAGAGATTCAAAAAAAAATGGATCTGATCCAGGTCATAATCTATATTGGATTCCCAAATTTGTTAATAGAAGGCCAAACACGAGGAATCGAAGAATTACAAATCAATGTACAAAAGGGGCTTCATTTCGTGAATCGGAGACTTAACATTGCTATCGCAAGAGTTGCAAAACCTTATGGACAACCTAATATTCTTGCAGAATATATAGCTATACAATTAAAGAATAGAGTTTCGTTTCGAAAGGCAATGAAAAAAGCTATTGAATTAACTGAACAAGCAGACACAAAAGGAATTCAAGTGGAAATTGCAGGGCGTATCGACGGAAAAGAAATTGCACGTGTCGAATGGATCAGAGAAGGTAGGGTTCCCCTCCAAACCATTCGAGCTAAAATTGATCATTGTTCCTATCCAGTTCGAACTGCCTATGGGGTATTGGGCATCAAAATTTGGATATTTGTAGACGAGCAATAATGGGCCCTTCCTTTGCTTGCCATTCTATTCAGTGATAGAACAAAAACTACAAACTATTCTTTTTCACTTCAATAAAAAAAAAAAAAATGAAAAATGAGCAATTCTAATTCTATAGGGTTGAATAAAAATTTGATTGACCGTTTGGTAGAACTGCTATGCTTAGTGTGTGACTCGTTGGTTTTTTATTTAAAGTTGGGATTCAAAAAAAAAAGACCAGCCCCTAACTAATAACTATAAGAACTAGTAACCAACTCATTGCTTTGTATTATTGAGATCCAAGGGACCAGTCGCCATATGATGTATCGATCATATAGTTGTAGCAACTGAAATCTTTTTTTCCATAAAGGAAAAAATCCATTTATGGGTTTGAAAGGGAAAGGAAAATAGAGGGATGTGGGTAAATGGAAGGGCGAGAGAAAGAGAGAAGGAGAATCTCCATGATATATGATTCCAATATGTATGGTCTATCAATCATATCATAAAAGGCAGTGTGATAAAGCATCAATACTGATTCGTCCATAATTAGATGAATATGGTTCATAAGAAAAATACAAATAACAAATAATAAGGAGCCTTGAGTCAATAGAGACTAAGGAGATTGGCTCGGGAACGAATTTAATTAGGAGCTCCATTGCATAGTTCAGGCCTAGCCATTAATGGAAAAGCTATGGGAACGACGGAACCTGTGACTGCAGAAGATTCTATTGAAAACGAATCCTAATGATTCATTGGGTGGGATGGCGGAATCAACCAGGAATCAGTTGATTTATTCTGATAGGTCATGGGTTCACCCTACGAATGAAGCAAATATAGAAAAGAGTAAATATTCGCCCGCGAAACCATTATTGGATTGCAGTATTTTGACGGATTCGGTAAAGGTCAAGGATTCATTTTCAAAAGAAAGGCATTATCCCATATAAATAGAAATATCCGTCTAGCCATATATACAAGATATACGGATTCCTGTGTTACAGATTAAATATCAATAAATCCCATGATTCAGTGTATTATTCATTACATTAAATAAATATACATTTGTAATATTATTGAATCGTTTCATTCGCGAGGAGCTGGATGAGAAGAAATTCTCATGTCCGGTTCTGCAGTAGAGATGGGATTGAGAAACAACCATCAACTATAACCCCAAAAGAACCAGATTCCGTAAACAACATAGAGGAAGAATGAAGGGAATATCTTATCGAGGCAATCATATTTGTTTCGGTAGATACGCTCTTCAGGCACGTGAACCCGCTTGGATCACATCTAGACAAATAGAAGCAGGACGACGGGCAATGACACGATATGCGCGCCGTGGTGGAAAAATATGGGTACGTATATTTCCCGACAAACCCGTTACAGTAAGACCTACCGAAACACGTATGGGTTCGGGGAAAGGGTCTCCCGAATATTGGGTATCTGTCGTTAAACCCGGTCGAATACTTTATGAAATGGGCGGAGTATCGGAAACTGTAGCCAGAGCAGCTATTGAAATAGCTGCGTGCAAAATGCCTATACGAACTCAATTCATTATCGCGTGATAGGTATGTGAAGGGTCTTTGTGATGAAAAATACAATCGCAGATTTTTTGATTTCTGGGCAGACAATATTTCTCTCTTTTTCCTTTGCCTTTTGCATTGAAAGAGCAGATTCAAAAAAAAAAAAATGATTCAACCTCAGACCCATTTGAATGTAGCAGACAACAGCGGGGCTCGAGAATTGATGTGTATTCGAATCATAGGAGCTAGCAATCAACGGTATGCTCATATTGGTGACGTTATTATTGCTGTAATCAAAGAAGCAGTGCCAAATATGCCTCTCGAAAGATCAGAAGTGATCAGAGCTGTAATTGTACGTACATGTACAGAACTCAAACGTGACAACGGTATGATAATACAATATGATGACAATGCAGCGGTTGTCATTGATCAAGAAGGAAATCCAAAAGGAACTCGAGTTTTTGGAGCGATCGCTCGGGAATTGAGACAGTTGAATTTCACTAAAATAGTCTCATTAGCTCCTGAAGTCTTATAAATACTAGTAGATGAGACCATGATAGAGTATAGTAAGGTCTCTGAAATAGATCACGTTAGTAGATTGTGTTTCACGCATATACCTTTAATAATTCATAAATAAATAAGAAAAAATGAAAAAAAAAAAGGAACATGTTGATTATATCAAAACTGGGAGGCACCCATAATTCTAGTCCGTCATGGGTAGGGACACTCTTGCCGATATAATAACTTCTATAAAAAATGCTAACCTGAATAAAAAAGGAACGGTTCGAATAGCATCTACTAATATCACCGAAAACATTGTTAAAATACTTCTACAAGAAGGGTTTATTGAAAATGTTAGGAAACATCGGGAAAACAACAAATATTTCTTGGTTTCAACCCTGCGACATAGAAGGAATAGGAAAGGAACATATAGAAATTTTTTAAAGTGTATCAGTCGACCCGGTCTACGAATCTATTCCAACCATCAACAAATTCCTAGGATTTTAGGTGGAATCGGGATCGTAATTCTTTCTACTTCTCGAGGTATAATGACAGATCGAGAAGCTCGACTAGCAGGAATTGGGGGAGAAATTTTGTATTATATCTGGTGATCCTTCTGGTATCCGAATTTGATCCGTAACTTGCTATTTTTCCAAAATAGAGGAAAGACGAATTGTCTACTATTTCTCTTTCTCCATTAGTTGATTACTCCTTCTCCATTAGTTGATACTTCAAGGGGGTTGCCTGGAATGAAAGAACAAAAATTGATTCACGAAGGTTTAATTACTGAATCACTTCCCAATGGTATGTTCCGAGTTCGTTTAGATAATGAAGATCTGGTTCTAGGTTATGTTTCGGGGAGGATCCGACGGAGTTTTATACGGATACTACCAGGAGATAGAGTCAAAATCGAAGTAAGTCGTTATGATTCAACTAGGGGACGTATAATTTATAGACTTCGCAACAAAGATTCGAATGATTAGGTGACTTTTTATTTGAATTTAAGCATTCCTTTCATGGGGATACAATTCCAGGTTCCAAATTTCAAGAGACTTATTTTCTTCCAAGGAGTATATTCGGAATTAAGGAATGACAAATATGAAAATAAGGGCCTCCATTCGTAAAATTTGTGAAAAATGTCGACGGATCCGTAGGCGGGGACGAATTATAGTAATTTGTTCCAATCCGAGACATAAACAGAAACAGGGGTAATCTTTCTAAAAAGGGACTTTCTAAACGGCCCGATGTACAAATAAAGGATCTGTTTTGACATGAAATGGATATATCCGTATATCTCTGACTCATATTTATGAGATGCTAAAATATGACAAAACCTATACCAAGAGTTGGTTCACATAGGAATGGGCGTATTGGTTCACGTAAGAATGGACATAGAATACAAAAAGGAGTTATTCATGTTCAAGCGAGTTTCAACAATACCATTGTGACTGTTACAGATGTAATAGGTCGGGTGGTTTCTTGGTCCTCTGCCGGTACTTGTGGATTTAAAGGCACAAGAAGAGGGACGCCGTTTGCTGCTCAAACCGCAGCAGGAAATGCTATTCGTACAGCAGTGGATCAGGGTATGCAACGAGCAGAAGTCATGATAAAAGGCCCTGGTCTCGGAAGAGATGCAGCATTACGAGCCATTCGTAGAAGCGGTATACTATTAAGTTTCGTACGTGACGTAACCCCTATGCCACATAATGGATGTAGGCCTCCTAAAAAAAGACGTGTGTAGAAATAAGAATTGAATGGATTGCAAGAGAAATAAATGATTCAATGATCTGATCAAACAATAAATAATATTAGTATGGTTCGAGAAGAAGTAGCAGTATCCACTCGGACATTAAAGTGGAAGTGTGTTGAATCGAGAACAGACAGTAAACGTCTTTATTATGGCCGTTTCGTCCTGTCCCCGCTTATGAAAGGTCAAGCAGATACGATAGGTATTGTGATGCGAAAGGCTTTACTTGGAGAAATAGAGGGAACATGTATCACACGTGCAAAATCTGAGAAGGTACCACATGAATATTCTACGACAGTTGGTATCGAAGAATCAGTACATGAAATTTTAATGAATTTGAAAGAAATTGTATTGAGAAGTCATCTGTATGGAACTCGTGACGCATCCATTTGCGTCAGGGGTCCTAAATACGTAACTGCTCAAGATATCATCCCACCGCCTTCTGTGGAAATAGTCGATACTACACAGCATATAGCTAGCCTGACGGAGCCAATTAATTTGTGTATTGAATTAATAATCGAGAGGGATCGAGGATATCGTATGAAATCCCCCAATAACTATCAAGATGGAAGTTATCCTATAGATGCTGTATCCATGCCTGTTCGAAATGCAAATCATAGTATTCATTCTTATGGGGGTGGGAATGAGAAACAAGAGATACTTTTTCTTGAAATATGGACGAATGGAAGTTTAACTCCTAAAGAAGCACTTCACGAAGCTTCTCGTAATTTGATTGACTTATTTATTCCTTTTCTACATGCGAAGG